CGAAATATCGCTGCTACGCCAAAACTCGGCGCAAAGAACCAACCAGATTGCCCCAGTGGATAAATAAGGAATACGGAAACGAAAACAGCGATTGGAGCAGAGAATGAAATTGCATTATAAGGCCGCAATTGAACAGACCGAGCAAGTTCAAATTGACGTAACATGAAACCTATTAGTGCAAAAGCCCCATGGAGAGCGACAAAAGTCCACAGACCGCCTAATTGACACCAACGAGTAAAATCCCCTTGCGCTTCCGGGCCCCATAGTAGCAACAAAGAGTGTGCTAAACTATTGGCAGGGGTGGAAACTGCCGCGGTTAAGAAATTACAACCTTCCAAATAGGAACTAGCCAATCCATGGGTATACCAAGAAGTTACAAAAGTTGTCCCTGTAAACCAACCCCCTAAAGCGAAATAAGCACAAGGAAAGAGCAATAGGCCGGACCATCCTACAAAAACGAAACGGTCCCTTCGTAACCAGTCGTCCATAATATCAAATAGATCATTTTCTTCTTTAGTAACTCTACCAAGGGCTATAGTCATAGTGATCCTCCTATTCAATTACTTCAACCATTTCCGAGCACCTCATATCACTTCCAAGGCATACGATAGTTTGATTATCTGTGGACGATTTCTTTCTCGTTCAATGCCCTTTTTCAAAGGTCTCGAAGATAGAAATTTTTCATTTTTATCTATGGGGTCACAACCGAGGTCGTGGTAAATCCATGAATTTGATTCGATTAGTTTTTCTTATACTATAGAAATAAACATTTGAATTCAGCATTATTCCATGACTCCTATTTCAAAGCCTATCTTTTAAGTTAAGGAAAAATGAAAATAAAAGTAACCCCTCTTTTCCCACTCGCTCTCTATTGCATGGGTGGAAGAACAAAAATTGGATTCTGAAAAAAAAGAAAGATATTGAAAAAAAAATTGACTTTCGAAATCCATTTTTATGTGTAGCGGAAAGGAGTTGCGATTTCTTCTTATTCCTATAGAACATCTAGTAACAAGAATATGAAATCGTAAATAGCGAAAAATTCTTGCCTTGCGCGGTCTAAGTCTAAGGAAATACAAAAAATCCGCTTATACAATTTCATCTACATCGAATTTATATATCAGAATAGTGGATAGAGGCATCATTCAAGGAGTCAGGTCTACTTACTTTATCTTTCTTTCCAATTTTATGGTGGGTTTGATAAGAACCCTTTTTGTTTTGTTTATAAATAATCGAAAAAAGAGTTTTTTATTTTTTATATAACCCGCTTGTTTTATTATAACAAGTCCTATATGAAAATGCCCGCTGAAGAGAAAATCTATCTGATTGTTTCTCAGCCAATATCGAATTTTAGAAAGAAAAAACAAGAATTTTCTTCTTTTTTTTATTAACATTAAGAAAAAAGAATATAATTAAAATGGAATTGGCAATATAATTTTTATGGACTTTTGAAAGAAAAAGGAAGGATTTTTTGCAATCGTTATTTCTTGCCTCTGTCATATCACGGAAACCTTTCGATTTGGAACGGGGAGAGATGGCTGAGTGGACTAAAGCGGCGGATTGCTAATCCGTTGTACAATTTTTTTGTACCGAGGGTTCGAATCCCTCTCTTTCCGCCCCCTCGGATCATTTGGGACTTTCGAATTGGAAGGAATTCTGACCCCCGGATTTTCTCATAGATAAATGTACGAAACAAATCCAATTTGTAAGAAAAAATTCCAAAAAAATTTGGATTTTTACTCCTCACGCCCAGGATTACGTCCTGGGTCATTAGATAAGAATCCAAAGATAAAGAGGGAAACAAAGAATATCACTACTGTATAAACAAAAAGTTTGAGAGTAAGCATTACATAATCTCCAAGATTTTTTTTTAAGGAATAGATTACCCGTTTTTCCTTACCACACAGATCCACTAGGATGGGTTTTGTTTATTTTTACACCTAAAAATGCAAAAATCAATTCTGGAAAAAAATTGCAAGAATTGATTTATAATAAGCACTCTTATCAATATCAAAAATTAGGTTAGGTATTGTGTGGGTACCTAAAGGTACCTGCTCAACGTAGGTGCAGGGGGTGGGGTAGAAAGGCGGATCCCAATTTATTGCTGCAGCTATACATTCAATGTAGAAGAATTCGAATTTTAGAATCGAAGGTTCATAATATAAGACTTCTCGGCTTTTATTCATTTTTAGAATTTTTTTGGAATGAATACATCATTCAATTTGGCAGACAGAACAGAGTAGTAAAGATTTCATCGAAAACTTACAGCAGCTTGCCAAACAAAGGCTAATAGAAAAAAGAGTATAGGTATGACAGGCATAAAATCCACGATGGGGTTGAAAATGGCATAAGCTTCGGGCAATTTGGCGAAGAAAAAACTAGTCGGATAAAGAACAGAATTAAAACAGATACAGGTTAAACTAAGTATATTAGGCATAACAAGCATTTCGTTCTTGTAGAGTAGATAATTGGATTTTGATTGAGTTATTTTTCTAAGGGAAAAAAGAAAAGGCGGGTTCAAAATCCTTTTTTCTTCGGACTTTCCCAAACGCAAAATACCTCCTTGTATTCGCACTCTCAAATGAGAATGGAAGAAATTCGACTTTCATATAATATCTTAATAGAATTCCATGTAATGATCAATGCATTTTTTGGATTCTATATTATCCGCATGTCTAGAATCCTAGCAAGAGAGTATCCCTCATTTTTTATGTAATTGAAGTGGGATTGACGAATAACAAATAAACATAATAGTGTTTATTAGTGTCGCATAAAACCAGAAATGGGGCGTGGCCAAGTGGTAAGGCAGCGGGTTTTGGTCCCGTTATTCGGAGGTTCGAATCCTTCCGTCCCAGATTTTTTCTGATGAAACGAAAGATGAAATCATATTGTACCCCACACGAGACAAAAGAAAGTTTATTAAAGAGAATAATTATCTCTTATGAACTCTTAGATTAGATGCATTTCTAAGCATTCTTTTTCTTTCTCAGAAAACATAATCAAGTGTCAAGTCCAGTCAAATTGAATATCTTTATTTTCATGAAAAATTGGGTCTATCAGTCACATTCAGGATATGCCCCTACTACTACTCATTACTCATATGTGTTTTGAAATTCGAACTTCTTAGATAAACTTTATGCTCCATATCCATGAAGGGGGAATTCTTACATGATACATTTGACATCTAATGTGAAAGAAAAGAAGGACCCCCTATTTCTTTTTCCCGAACTAAAGAACTAAAGTAAGTAAATAAAAAGAAAATAAAGGGGGTATCCTAATTCTATATTTCATGGCCAGATTAAAGAATAGGAAGTTTTTAGTTTCAGCACAGGTCTTAAAACTTTTGACCAAGATCGGCTTGCGAAAAAAGAAAAAGGGTTTCTATTCTATGGATAGGAACTCCATTTTTGTATTTTAGATATTATCTGATTTGCAAATATCCATTTCTAAATCAATGGAATGTGAGGATTAGAGAGAAATTCATATATTCTGTCTACTCGGCTTTCGAATTAATTGCAAAAATTTTAAACTTGACGTAAAACACTGTATAAAAAATGAGACCTATCCCTTTATGATAGAGATAGATTTTTGTTGTATTATATTATTAGTAAAAAGGGCCCCTCTTTGGTTAAGCGAAAACCATCTCGATCTGCGATTCTTTAAATATCCAGAATGATCCATTCTGGTAAGGATAAGGTAAGAACTGTTCGTTGGATAGAATGGATTCCAAAAATCATACTTCTCCTGATTTTTGATTTGGAGTTGCTTCTTTTAGGTAAAAGAAAGAATGCTATAAGTAAAAGCAAAGGCCTTAATTTGACTTTACACGAAATGTGTTTTTTTTACTTCATTTTTTCCCTCTTTTGGTATTCGAGTCGAAGAAGTACGAGAATTCTATAACTACCAAAAAACTTTCAATCTTTTCATTGGAATAGTTTATTTAGTTAATAGTTAATTGTTTTTGTTATGGAAAAATATATTGCTAATCTAATTCTAATATAATAATTAAATTAATTAAACTTTTTTTGAGGTTGATAGTTTATTTGTTGGAGAAGAGTCGATCCTTCGCTTCTCATTTCAGGATTGACCATCTCGAGTCCTCTGTTGAGGATGGAAATTCAATAAAAAATAAGTCTTAAGCAAACTTGTTTATTCGTCTTTTTCGAACTATGTTTCCTTCATATGATAGAATATGGGTTTAAATAAATTGGATCTTTGCGGAGTCTTCCCCGATAAATACTTATTTCTTTTATCCATATTTCTCCATAGATAGCAAGTTTGAATTAGTATACAAAAAACTAAACTAAACCAATGACTATTCATGATCCCATCCATATTGGATCAATTCCCTATACCACTTTGCAATGAAATTAGAGGAATGTTTGTTATGGTAAAACTTCGTTTAAAACGATGTGGTAGAAAGCAACGTGCGACTTGAAGGACATGATCGATTGTGGATTTTGTTATCCATCATTTTCCATAGTAATGAAAATGCTCTTGGCTCGACATAGTCTGTTCTATTCGTCCCGAACCAAATTTGCGCTGGGTTGTTTGTAAGTAAATAGTACACGATGGAGCTCGAGAGGACAGAATTGATTTTTTATCAAGGGAAAGAATCTAGGGTTAGTGAAAACTAATAAATTAGGCCAACTTTGTCAGTCTATCCTTAATATAGAAATCGAAAGGTTAAAATAAGAAGAAAGTCCAATTTTGGAAGATTGGAAAAACTCTTTCAATTAAAAGTCTATCAGAATCAATCGCCCATATTCGATTTCTATAGAAGAGGGAAATGCTTTATCGAAGGAAATAAGAAAAAAAGGGTATGTTGCTACTCTTTTGAAAGAAAAAAGAATAGGAATTCCCGAAGTAATGTCTAAACCCAAGGATTTCACAAATCAAAGATAAAGAATTCCGGAACAAGTAAACGCGATTTTCAATTGTCTCAACAATAGAATTGGATCAGAATAAGGAATAAAAGTCAATTCGTTCGAGATGAGACAAAGAAAAGAGTTTAGAGACGACTCAAAAAATTTGGAAGGATTTTTCCTTTTAAGTCTGTCAGTCAAAATTAACCAACTTGAGTCATGAGTATAAATGAAATTTGTTTTTTCTGTAAGGAAATTAATGCAAGTCATAGTCTAATTTCTATCTACTTGTATTATAGACAGAAATTCGAATCTTTTTCTCGAGCCGTATGAGGAGAAAACCTCCTATACGTTTCTAGGGGGGGCATTGTTTAGCTACATCTATCCCAATAAGCTGTCTATCGAATCGTTGCAATTGATGTTCGATCTCGAAGAGAAGGAAGAGATCTTCGAAAAGTAGGTTTTTATGATCCGATAAAGAATCAAACTTGTTTAAATGTTCCAGCTATTCTCTATTTCCTTGAAAAGGGTGCTCAACCTACAAGAACTGTTTATGATATTTTAAGGAAGGCAGAATTCTTTAAAGAAAAAGAAGGAACTTTGAGTTAATTGAAGAACTAAATGAATAAAAAAGTAGGAGAGGATCACTAGTATCCCTCGTTGTTTAATTATTTAGACACAATTTGCCTCTTTCTTAGTCCTATTTTTGACTGGATTTATGTCGTGCCAATCCAACATAAGCCCTTATTTTATTTACTTTTTCTATCTAATTTGTTTTCTTACCATTGTATTTCCATTGACAAAGGTCTATTGAACAAATAGAATTTGTAGATAGATAGGTCTCTTTATCCTCACTCCATATTAGGTTTTTCTGTCTACACTTCGCTCAAATGATAGGGTTGTCCCTCTTGCATGTACTCTCATACAAGATTTCTTTATATAAAGAAATCTAAATTGCTAAAAAAATGACAATTTTGCTATCGTGATTGGGGCCGCTCCTTTTTTAACCTTAGTGAAATTTAGCCGGACCTGTTCATTTTGGCATTTGAGTGTTTTTAATGGGCGATAAAATCTTTCTTTTAATGTTTTGCTAGTTCAATGTTTTGACAGGAGCGTGCGGTGTAATTCCATTGATTTTTGGGTTTCGATCGTATCTAAGATCCTATTTTATCTGGGTTGCTAACTCAATGGTAGAGTACTCGGCTTTTAAGTGCGACTATGATCTTTTACACATTTGGATGAAGCAACAAATTCGTCCAGACTCTTGGTAGAGTCTAGAAGACCACGACTGATCCTCAAGGGTAATGAATGGAAAAAATAGCATGTCGTAATAAAATCAATTTCTTATTTTGGATTTTTGGAATGGAATAAAAAATTCCGATTTTCTGGGTCTAGTGAATAAATGGATAGAGCCTGGCTCCAATTCTGGTAAAATAAAAAGCAACGAGCTTAACTTCTTAATTGAAATGATTCCCCGATCTAATTAGACGTTAAAAATAGATTAGTGCCTGATGCGGGGAAAGGTTGGGTTTTCCTATGAACGGACCCTTGATTTTTTCTTTTTTTTTTTTAGAAATCCTAATTATTCTTGATTATGGATTGAAAAGGGATGTTATGGATTGAATGTGTAAAAGAAGCAGTATATTGATAAAGAGACTGGATTCCAAAGTCAAAAGAGCGATTGGCCTGCAAAAATAAAAGATTTGTTCTCTTTTGTAATTAGAACAAACATAAACTAATTGGATAGAAAAGGAAAAGATCTGTGGATTAGATTCCTTTTCCTTCCAGGGTTTGTATTAAAAAATGCAACACCCTGTTTTGACCATATTGCACTATGTATCATCATTTGAGAAACCGAGAAATGCTTCTTCTTTCTGATTCAAGTAGAAATACAAATGGAAAAATTGGAAGGGTATTCAGAAAAACAGAAATCTCGTCAACAATACTTCGTTTACCCACTTCTCTTTCAGGAGTATATTTATGCATTTGCCCATGATTATGGATTAAAAGGTTCCGAACCTGTGGAAATTGTTAGTTGTAATAACAAGAAATTTAGTTCACTACTTGTGAAACGTTTAATTATTCGAATGTATCAGCAGAATTTTTGGATTAACTCGGTTAATCATCCTAACCAAGATCGATTGTTGGATTCCAACAATTTTTTTTATTCTGAGTTTTATTCTCAGATTCTATCTGAGGGGTTTGCGATCGTTGTAGAAATCCCATTCTCGCTACGAGAATTATCTTGTCCGAAAGAAAAAGAAACACCAAAGTTTCAGAATTTACGATCTATTCATTCAATATTTCCCTTTTTAGAAGACAAATTTTTGCATTTACATTATCTATCACATATAGAAATACCCTATCCTATCCATTTTGAAATCTTGGTTCAACTCCTTCAATACCGGATCAAAGATGTTCCATCTTTGCATTTATTGCGATTCTTTCTCAACTACTATTCGAATTGGAATAGTCTTATTACTTCAATGAAATCGATTTTTCTTTTGAAAAAAGAAAATAAAAGACTATTTCGATTCCTATATAACTCTTATGTATCAGAATATGAATTTTTCTTGTTGTTTCTTCGTAAACAATCTTCTTGCTTACCATTAACATCTTCTGGAACCTTTGTGGAACG